CACTTTATGGCGCCAAAAACCTGTCAGCCCGGCCAAGGCGCACAGAGGTGTGTCCCGGTCCAATTGAAAATAGCAGTGGCGGTTTACAAACTTTCCTTTCGGTCAGCTGCCCCTCAACCGCTTCAGGGGACTGATAAGTCCAAATCAACAATGACATTAAAGACGCCTATTTTTATCCCATTCTTTCAGACTTGCCTTGAGATGTTTGGCGGCTTCACGCCCACTTTTGATACCCTGGCATTCTTTCAGGGCGTTCATTACTTCTTTAATTTTAAAAAGCCTAGGGAGATCAGAATCTTCTATTTTAAGATCCTTCGAAACTTTGTTAAAAAAGGTGAATTTGGGCTCAATTTTTGTATGAGCTCTAATAAAATCGTGGAGTTCCTCTTTGACTTCCGCCTGTATTAAAAATAGGGAAGCCTGCTGTTCCGCGGGCCCCAGGCCAGTGGAAGAGGCGCCCGGTGGGGCTATTTGGGAAGGCCCCGCTTGCTCCATGACCCCGGTTGGTTGACTAGTGGCTTCGTGCCCCCCCTCGTTTGGGGCAACTTCCTGATTAAGCCACCTTCCAATCCACGAACCACTCCACGTGGATGAGGTTGATTGTTCGGGGGCGGAATATCCTTCGTTCTCTTCTGATAAGTGTAGATATTGACGCCAATTCCCAGAGCTGGATGCGCCGGAAGCTCCGGGTGGTGCCATGCCATCATGTTCGATATATCGGGTGATTCAACCAGAGCCAAGATTAGAGCAAAAAAAAGACCTACTTCCCACCCGACCCTCTGTAAGAAAAAGGAGAGTCCTTTTCGTAGGATCAGGGATTCCATTTTACTAAAAAGGAGGTGAGAATCGAAACCCACTAAAAGATAACAAAACAACACTCGAGTTGCTACAAAGAGGAAAGGAATTACTCTTTGTATGAAAAAACGTTTCAGTGCATAGTTGGAAGCCAATTTACTTCTAAATATTGGTCTATCTTTAAGAAGCGATCGAAATAACTGTTGCATGTTCCGCAGTTAAGTATAAGCTTCCACCACCACAACCTCAGCGGTAATGATGACAACCTCTCCTAACGATCTATTCGACCGTCGGCCCTCTTAAGGTGGAGAGTGGGGCTTCCGCGTCACCCCATGCGGAGCCATACAAGAGTATGACCACCGCTTCTTAAAGATAGACCAAATCCGCATTTAAAAGCCTGGGATCCTGTCCCTTGGACGACTTTAGTAAAGGGAGAATGGCAACTGGGCCCCGCAGTGGTAGAACCTGGTGAACCGGGCGTTCTTTCTTCTCTTCTCTATACGAAATTATGCCTTGCCTTTGGTAGGCCCTTACTCCATTCGTGCGCTAACCCTAGAAAGGGGAGTTACTATCAAGAGCTGGCTAGATCGAATTCGTTCTAATGCATTCTTTATTGCTCTAAACCTACAGGCAAGACCCTTACGCTCGTACCTATATAAAGGAGAACCTCGTAAAGTGATTGATGACTCAACCTTGAGTAATCCAGCAGCAGTAGCTAACTGACAACACGAAGTGCCATATCCCTATTTAGGAAGAGGAAAGCCTCCTAGCTATTCCCTCTTTACCAGCCAGACGAGCTAATTGGTTATTAGCCGGCCTAGCTTCCTCTAAATTACAGTTAACAACAGGATGATAGGACTAAGATAAAGAAGCGAGTAGGCGAAAGAGGTAAGCGCTTGTGCTTTATCGCTTAGATTGGATCTGTGAGATATGTGCTTGAGCGAAGCCATCTCGCTTGTGCATTATATATATAATTATATATTCTGTATGGTTGGCTAGCGCTTGTGCAATTTCAAGATAATATATATAAAATAAAATAATATGTGCATTATTGCAGGTAGGCGTTAGCCTATTCTCGCTGGGAGAAAGAATCGAACGATGTCACTTATATATATTAAGGTAAGCGCTTGTAGGTTCTGAAAGAATCGTTATAGCTATTGCTTACTTGCTTATTTGCTAGTTCTGAAAGAATCGTTATAGCTATCGTTATAGCGTAAGAAGGAGCGATCGAACGAAGCCAAGCGATCGTTATAGCGAAGGTTATAGCTAAGCCAAGCGATCTAAGCTACTCGTTAAGCCAAGCGATCTAAGCTACTCGTTATAGCGAATGTAAGAGGTAGGAACTAACTTGCTTATTTGAGTTTCCCAGCTTCGACTTAAACTTCTTTGAAGTGACTTCTAGAGTCTAATATAACCTTCTTACGAGTGGCTTGGCTACGCTATAACGAGTTGCAACGCTCATTAATGCTCTTAATGCACTGGTAGGGGATAAGGTTAAACGCAGTATGACGGAGGCTCTTCTAGCAAATACCTGTTGATTTCGCAGCGGAAACAAGAAATCGAGTGGCTACGCTATAACGAACGCTATAAGCTACGCTCCTTCTGTCCATCTGACATTTCCCATATCCTGTCCGAATCTATGAAATATTGGAATTGCGCGGGCATACATCAAAAGTTGGATAGCTATGGTATCGCTGGAAGCTTG